CAAATTTAAATTTTAAAAGACTTTTTTTAGTTACAGAACACGAACAAGTAAGAATTGATTCAGAGGATCGAATCAAAATTTTAAAATTATTATTTGATGCAATTAGAACTGTTCCCAACGATAAAATGATTAAAAAAAAATCTATTGGAATAAAAGAAATTAATAAAAAAGTTCCTCGATGGTCATACAAATTAATCAACGATTTTGAACAACAGGAGGGGGAAACCGAAGAAACTGTGGTAGAGGATCATCAGATTCGTTCAAGAAAATCCAAACGTGTAGTGATTTTTACTGATAACCAACAAAATACGGATGCTTATACTAATACCAACGAAACTAATAATACTGATCAAACAGGCGAAGTTGCTTTGATACGTTATTCCCAACAATCGGATTTTCGTCGAGACATAATCAAAGGCTCCATGCGTGCTCAAAGACGTAAAACAGTTACTTGGAAACTCTTTGAAGCAAATGCGCATTCCCCTCTTTTTTTGGACCGAATAGACAAATCTTTTTTTTTTTTTTTTGATATTTCTGAACGGATGAAAAAAATTTTTAGAAATTGGATGTGGAAAAACACAGAATTCACAATTTCGAATTATACAGAGAAAAAGACAAAAGAAAGCGCGAAAAAAAAAGAGGAGGACAAAAAAGAAGAAGACAAAAGAAAGGAGAAAGTGCGTATACAAATAGCGGAAGCCTGGGATAGTATTTTACTTGCTCAAGTAATGAGAGGTTTTTTATTAGTAACCCAATCAATTCTTAGAAAATATATTATATTACCTTCATTGATAATAGCTAAAAATATTGTCCGTATACTATTATTTCAATTTCCGGAATGGTATGAGGACTTAAAGGATTGGAATAGAGAAATGCATGTTAAATGTACCTATAACGGCGTTCAATTATCAGAAAAAGAATTTCCAAAAAACTGGTTAACAGACGGCATTCAGATCAAGATCCTATTTCCTTTTCGTSTTAAACCTTGGCACAGATCTAAGTTACGAGCCCCTTATAACGATCCAATGAAAAAGCAAGGTCAAAAAAATGATTTTTGTTTTTTAACAATTTTTGGAATGGAAGCTGAACTACCTTTTGGTTCTCCCAGAAAAAAACTTTCATTTTTTGAACCGATTTTAAAAGAACTCAAAAAAAAAATTAAAAAATTGCAAAAGAAATGTTTTATAATTCTAGGAATTTTTAAAGAACAAACAAAATTGTTTCTAAATGTCTCAAAAAAACCAAAAAAATGGATCATTAAAAACATTCTGTTTATAAAAGAAATAATAAAAGAACTCTCAAAAATAAACCCAATTATATTATTTGGATTGAGAGAAATAGAAGTATATGAATTGAGTGAAATTAAAAAAGATTCAATAATCAGTAATCGGATGATTCAGGAATCGTCCATTCAAATTAGATCTCAGGATTGGACAAATTATTCATTAACAGAAAAAAAAATGCAAGATCTGACTGATAGAATAAACACAATCATAAAGCAAATAGAAAAAATTACAAAAGACAAGAAAAAGGGATTTATAACTTCAGATAGAAATTTGAGTTCTAACAAAATAAGTTATGATGATAAAAGATTGGAATCACAAAAAAATATTTGGCAGATATTAAAAAGAAGAACTGCTCGATTAATCCGTAAATCCCATTATTTTATAATATTTTTCATTGAAAAGATATACATAGATATCTTTCTATCTATGATTAATATTCCTAGTATCAATACACAACTTTTTCTTGAATCACCAAAAAAAATTATTAATAAAAACATTAACAGTAATGAAGCAAATCAAGAAAGAATTAATAAAACAAATCAAAGTTTAATTAAATTTATTTCGATTATAAAAGAGTCACTTTCTAATACTAATATTAGTCTTAGTCAAAAAAATTCAAAGACTTTTTTTGACTTATCTTACTTTTCACAAGCATATGTATTTTACAAATTATCACAAACCCAACTTATTAAGTTAGAGAAATTGAAATCCGTATTTCAATATAATGGAACCCCCCTTTTTCTTAAGAATGAAATAAAGGATTTTTTTGTTGTAAGACAAGAACTATTTCATTCCGAATTAAGACCTAAGAATCTTCGCAATTCTGGAATGAATCAATGGACAAATTGGTTAAGGAGTCATTATGAATATCAATGTGATGTATCTCAAATTAAATGGTCTAGAGTAGTACCACAAAAATGGCGAAATATATTGAACTGTATAGCTCAAAATAAAGATTTATATAAAGATTTGTGTGATTTATATGAAAAAGATGAATTAATTCACTACGAAAAAAAAACAAAAATGGAAACGGATTTATTATTGAATCAAAAGGATAATTTTAAAAAACAATATAGATATGATCTTTTAGCATATAAATCCATAAATTCTGAAACTAAGAAGTACTCTTCAATTTATGGATCACCATTACAAGTAAAAACTAACCAAGATATTTTTTATAATTACAACACACATAAACAAAAATCATTTAATATGGTAGAAGATGATATTCGAGATATGGATAAAAATACGGATAGAAAATTTTTTGATTGGAGAATTCTCTATTTTTGTCTTAAAACGAAGGTCGATATTGAGGCCTGGATCAATATTGATACTGACACTAACAGTAATAAATATACTAAGACTAGGGTTAATAAGTATCAAATAATTGAAAAAATCAATAATAAGGGTCTTTTTTATCTCACACTTCAGCAAGACCAAAAAATCAACCTATCCAATCAAAAACCCCTTTTGGATTGGATGGGAATGAATGAAGAAATACTAAGTCGTCCCATATCAAATCTGGAACTTTGGTTCTTGCCAGAATTTGTGAGACTTTATAATACGTATAAAATGAAACCGTGGGTTATACCAATTAAATTACTACTTTTTAATTCTAATATAAAAAAAAATGCTAGTGAAAACAAAAGCATCACTGGAAATAAAAAAAGAGATCCTTTTATATCAATATCGTCGAATGAAAAAAAATCTCTTGAATTAGAAAACCGAAATCAAGGAGAAAAAGAATCCATGGGCCAAGCAGATCTTAAATCAGCTCTTTCAAACCAAGAAAAAGATGTTGAAGAAGATTATACGGGATCGGACATGAAAAAACATAGAAATAAAAAGCAATACAAGATCAATACAAAAGCGGAGTTTGATTTCTTCCTAAAAAGGTATTTGTATTTTCAATTGAGATGGGATGATTCTTTAAATAAAAAAATAATCAATAACATCAACGTATATTGTCTCCTGCTTAGACTGATAAATCCAAGAGAAATTACTATATCCTCTATTCAAAGGGGCGAAATGAGTCTGGATATTTTGACGATTCAGAAAGATGTAACTCTTACAGAATTTATTAAAAGGGGATTTTTGATTATTGAACCAATTCGTCTAGCTATAAAAAATGATGGAAAATTTATTATGTATCAAACCCTCGGTATTTCATTAGTTCATAAAAGTAAACATCAAATAAATCAAAGATACCGAGAAAAAAAACATGTTGATAAGAATTCTGATGAAGTCATTACAAAACATCAAAAGATGACTGGAAATCGATATAAAAAAAATTATGATTTGTTTGTTCCTGAAAATATTTTATCGCCTAGACGTCGTAGAGAATTGCGAATTCTAATTTGTTTAAATTCTAAGAATAGACATAGAAAGGCATCTTTTTGTAATGGGAATGAGGTAAACAGTCAAGTTGTGGATAAAAGCAAAAAATATAAAAAAAAACTTATAAAATTAAAGCTATTTCTTTGGCCCAATTATCGATTAGAAGATTTAGCTTGTATGAATCGTTATTGGTTTAATACCAATAATGGCAGTTGTTTCAGTATGGTAAGGATACATATGTATCCGCGATTGAAAATTCATTAATAGTACATTTTTCCTATATTTCCCATACCATATCTGGTCTATGACGACAAAGAGATGCACGCATACATTGTCTTACATTCCATTCTGATACATGATACTAATTCAATGACATATCAATTAGATCTAGAATGAACAAAATTTTCTTATTTTAGGTCTAAACTTTTATCTTTTGTGAGTGAAGAAACCAACCATACTTTTGTATCCCCTTTCAAATCCAATTTTAAAATGAAAATAGGATTGAGTAAGTTTTATTAAATAAAAAAAATTAGAAATTAATAACGAAATACAAATTTTTGTATATACCAAATAAAAATTAGGGGCATTATTATTACTGATCAATAAAGATATCTATCAATAAAAAATATCTTAAAATAAAAAGAGGGGGGGAGAGAAGATTTCAGTTTATGGTAAAAAATTCATTCATCTCAGTTATTTCACAAGAAGAAAAAGACGAAAACAGAGGATCTGTTGAATTTCAAATAGTTAGTTTCACCAATAGGATACGAAGACTTACTTCACATTTACAATTACACAAAAAAGACTATTTATCTCAGAGAGGTTTACGTAAAATTCTGGGAAAACGCCAACGATTACTGTCTTATTTGTCAAAGAAAAATAGAATATGTTATAAAGAATTAATTAATCGGTTGGATATTCGGGAGTCAAAAACTCGTTAATTTTATTTTTATAAAGGCATTTTGAATTATTTGATTTATTAGATCTTGAATTTTAATGAACTTTTTTTCGTTTTCAGCAATTCATGAAAGAATGAATCGAGGAAAAACCTATGAATATACCGGCTACAAGAAAAGACCTCATGATAGTCAATATGGGCCCCCACCACCCATCAATGCATGGTGTTCTTCGACTCATCATTACTCTAGATGGTGAAGATGTTATTGACTGTGAACCAATATTGGGTTATTTACACCGAGGAATGGAAAAAATTGCGGAAAATCGAACAATTATACAATATTTGCCTTATGTAACACGGTGGGATTATTTAGCTACTATGTTCACAGAAGCAATAACTGTAAACGGACCGGAACAGTTGGGAAATATTCAAGTACCTAAAAGAGCCAGCTATATCAGAATAATTATGTTGGAGTTGAGTCGTATAGCTTCTCATCTGTTATGGCTCGGTCCTTTTATGGCGGATATTGGTGCACAAACTCCCTTTTTCTATATTTTCAGAGAAAGAGAATTAGTATATGATCTATTCGAAGCTGCCACCGGTATGAGAATGATGCATAATTATTTTCGTATCGGAGGAGTAGCGGCCGATCTACCTCATGGCTGGATAGATAAATGTTTGGATTTCTGCGATTATTTTTTAACAAGAGTTGCTGAATATCAAAAACTTATTACACGAAATCCTATTTTTTTAGAACGAGTCGAGGGAGTAGGCATTATTGGTAGAGAGGAAGTAATAAATTGGGGTTTATCGGGACCAATGCTGCGAGCTTCCGGAATACAATGGGATCTTCGTAAAGTTGATCATTATGAATGTTACGACGAATTTGATTGGGAAGTACAGTGGCAAAAAGAAGGAGATTCATTGGCTCGTTATCTAGTCCGAATTGGTGAAATGATAGAATCCGTAAAAATTATTCAACAGGCCCTGGAAGGAATTCCAGGGGGACCCTATGAGAATTTAGAAATACGATACTTTGATAGAGAAAGGAATCCGGAATGGAATGATTTTGAATATCGATTTATTAGTAAAAAGCCGTCTCCTACATTTGAATTGCCGAAACAAGAACTTTATGTGAGAGTAGAAGCCCCAAAGGGAGAATTGGGAATTTTTCTCATAGGGGATCAGAGTGGTTTTCCTTGGAGATGGAAAATCCGCCCGCCGGGTTTTATCAATTTGCAAATTCTTCCGCGGTTAGTTAAAAGAATGAAATTGGCTGATATTATGACGATACTAGGTAGTATAGATATCATTATGGGAGAAGTTGATCGTTGAAATGATAATTGATACACCGGAAGTACAAGATATCGATTCTTTTTCTAGATTAGAATTTTTTAAAGAGGTTTATGGAATTCTATGGGTTCTTGTTCCTATTTTGACTCTTGTAGTGGGAATCACAATAGGCGTACTGGTAATTGTATGGTTAGAAAGAGAAATATCGGCAGGGATACAACAACGTATTGGACCTGAATACGCCGGCCCTTTGGGAGTTCTTCAAGCTCTAGCAGATGGGACAAAACTACTTTTCAAAGAAAATCTTTTTCCATCTAGGGGGGATACTCGTTTATTCAGTATCGGGCCATCCATAGCAGTCATATCAATTTTAGTAAGCTATTCAGTAGTTCCTTTTGGATATCACCTTGTTTTAGCGGATCTCAATATCGGTGTTTTTTTATGGATTGCCATTTCCAGTATTGCTCCAATTGGACTTCTTATGTCGGGATACGGGTCAAATAATAAATATTCCTTTTTAGGCGGTCTACGAGCTGCTGCTCAATCGATTAGTTATGAAATACCATTAACTTTATGTGTGTTATCAATATCTCTACGTGCGATTCGTTGATACATAGACAGAAACTTTTCTCTATTCCTTCCTTTCAAGGAAAGGGTTGGAATGGATTGAGTAGATATCTTAATTTTTTTTTTATTCATTATTCGGGTTGATGAACTAAATCAAATAGTTATATGAGTGAAAGAAAACAGCTTATATATAAATTCGCAGTAAAAAGATTGATTCTCATTTTCTATGTATAAGAGTTAGAGAGTTAAGCGGAAATAAACATAAACAGAAGAGACCGTTTCCCCCAAGATTGGTTGATTAGTCATCCTGACTTGAAGCGGGTTCAAAAGATCAACCGTATTGAGTTTTCACTATCATTTTTATGTATTAGCATAACGGGGGATTGAGCAAAAACGAGTGGATGGTTAGAAACACGAACATATGTAAAGGATTAGTAATGGAGATTATGTAAATTCTCCAAAAGGACATTTTTACATAATATACAAACAAAGAATACTAATTGGGGCTTTAAGTTGGTAGAAATGATCAGGCAGTACTCCCCATGACACGATTCCAATCCAGAGTATACTCCTATCCACCGATTTAATAAATAACTATTCGAAACGAAATAATCCTTTACTTTATTTTGAAAGCCCTCTTTTTCTCAGAAATAGAAAGAAGAATAGGAACGAAAAAAAAAAAAAAAAGATATACTTTATTTATTCTTTGTTACTTTTATTCTTTCCCATATACATATTAATAGATATATAATTTGTGTCATAATTCATTAATTAATATAGAATTTTTTTTTCGTACGTGAAACCAACGGGTTATTGATATTTTTACAAGAAGTATTTTATTGAACAGTTAAGTTATTACTGAACAAAGAAGAATTGAAATTATTATTGAAATTATTAAATTAAAGAAAGGATGAGATCAATTCAGAAGTACTTTTTTTATTTAATTTTGAATTAAAATAATTATAACAGACAGAATTCAATTGGTCTAATTTGGGACCGGCCGATAGTTATCCATCCTACAAACATATCAAGATTCAAAAAAGAATACTGATGCGGTCCCTATATTTATTTCTGGCCTTCAAGGAGCCGTATGAGGTGAAAATCTCATGTACGGTTCTGTAATAGCGATGGTAACAGTGATGGTATCACCGACTATAATTATCTAACAGTTCAAGTACAATTGATATTGTTGAGGCGCAATCAAAATATGGTTTTTGGGGATGGAATTTGTGGCGTCAGCCTATAGGGTTTATCATTTTTATTATTTCTTCCCTAGCAGAATGTGAGAGATTACCTTTTGATTTACCAGAAGCAGAAGAAGAGTTAGTAGCAGGTTATCAAACCGAATACTCGGGTATAAAATTTGGGTTATTTTATGTTGCTTCCTATCTAAACCTATTGGTTTCTTCATTATTTGTAACAGTTCTTTACTTGGGAGGTTGGAATATATCTATTCCGGACATATATGTTTCTGAGCTTTTTGAAATAAATAAAACATGTGGAGTTTTTGGAGCGATAATTGGTATCTTTATTACATTAGCTAAAACTTATTTGTTCTTGTTCATTCCTATCACAACAAGATGGACTTTACCGAGGCTAAGAATGGACCAACTATTGAATCTTGGATGGAAATTTCTTTTACCTATTTCTCTCGGTAATCTATTATTAACAACTTCTTTCCAACTCTTTTCACTGTAAAGTAACATTCTATATTCACAATGTGTCTCAAACAAGAGAAATAAACAAACATAAAACTATTCATATATATATTAACGATATGTTCTCTATGGTAACTGGGTTCATGAATTATGGTCAACAAACAGTACGAGCTGCAAGGTACATTGGTCAAAGTTTCATGATTACTTTATCCCACGCAAATCGTTTACCCGTAACTATTCAATATCCTTATGAAAAATCAATCACCGCGGAGCGTTTCCGCGGTCGAATCCATTTTGAATTTGATAAATGTATTGCTTGTGAAGTATGCGTTCGTGTATGTCCTATAGATCTACCCGTTGTTGATTGGAAATTGGAAACTGATATTCGCAAGAAACGGCTGCTTAATTACAGTATTGATTTCGGAGTCTGTATATTTTGTGGTAATTGCGTTGAGTATTGTCCAACGAATTGTTTATCAATGACTGAAGAATATGAACTTTCTACTTATGATCGTCACGAATTGAATTATAATCAAATTGCTTTGGGTCGTTTACCAATGTCAGTAATTGACGATTATACAATTCGAACAATTTTGAATTCGCCTCAAATAAATAAGTAAATCTCTTATTAACGAATAATTTAGAATTACTTTACTAATAACTAATATAGAAGGAATTTAGGTTTCTTTCGTGTTGTTTGGTCAATAACTACAAATACCAACTATTGATTGGTTGGTAAGAAACGCGTCTTAATTTGGATTGAAAATCCATTAATTAATATATCCATAATTGTTTTAAAATATATCGTTTAGAATTAGAACGACTCTTTCAGATAAAGAATGAAATTAGTCCAATAATAGTACTCACATTTATTCATATCCCTTAGTATTTATTTACTTAGGATTAAATTAGGAATTGCTCAAAAATCATAAAAAAAAAATTTATGGTCGGGTCTCAATAAGGTCATGAAAAACATTTCTATTTATTTATCTCTTATTTTACATATAATGGATTTGCCCGGACCAATACATGATTTTCTTTTAGTCTTTCTGGGATCGGTTCTTATACTAGGAGGTATGGGGGTGGTATTATTTACCAACCCCATTTATTCTGCCTTTTCATTGGGACTGGTTCTTGTTTGTATATCCTTATTCTATATTCTATTAAACTCTTATTTTGTAGCTGCTGCACAACTCCTTATTTACGTGGGAGCTATAAATGTTTTAATCGTATTTGCTGTGATGTTCATGAATGGTTCAGAATATTACAAAGATTTGAATCTTTGGACCATTGGGGATGTGGTTACTTTGCCAGTTTGTACAAGTATTTTTGTTTTACTCATGATTATTATTACGGATACGTCATGGTACGGAATTATTTGGACTACAAGATCAAACCAGATTATAGAGCAAGATTTGATAAGTAATAGTCAACAAATTGGAATTCATTTATCAACAGATTTTTTTCTTCCATTTGAATTCGTTTCGATAATTCTTTTAGCCGCTTTGATAGGTGCAATTGCCGTGGCGCGACAGTAAAAAATTTATAGAATTAGCAATGCACGTTAAACTCTGTTCGGTTTTATTACATTACATTTATTTCCCTTTAATTAAAGATTGTTTATGTCTAAAATAGAAATTATTCAATCTATTCTATTAACAATAGAAAATCTGCCTTTGTTCCGTACTTTTTTTTATTCTAGTCAATTGAATCTGTTGAATTGTTGTTCAGTTCATATTGAAATGAATCGAAATTGATAAGGAGTTGGTCAATGATGCTCGAACATGTACTTGTTTTGAGTGCCTACTTATTTTCTATCGGTATCTATGGATTGATCACGAGCCGGAATATGGTTAGAGCCCTTATGTGTCTTGAACTTATACTGAATGCGGTTAATATGAATTTCGTAACATTTTCTGATTTTTTTGATAGTCGCCAATTAAAAGGAAATATTTTCTCAATTTTTGTTATAGCTATTGCAGCCGCTGAAGCAGCTATTGGCCCGGCTATTGTTTCATCAATTTATCGTAACAGAAAATCAACTCGTATCAATCAATCGAATTTGTTGAATAAGTAGTATTAATCATATAAATTCTAATATTCATAAATTAGAATTACCATGACCATACATTCCGTAATAATACATGTTTTCAAAAATGTAAGAAATTAAAGTATCTTGGCTCTATCGCATGAGTCAATCCAGAAGTAGATTGATTAGAAAAATTATGATAAATTATTGATTCATCTGGTGTCTAAATATATGATTCATTTACAAGTTTACTAGATCGAAACTTTCTGACATTCAAAAATTTATAGATCCAAATGTCACATTCAGTAAAGATTTATGATACGTGTATAGGGTGTACTCAATGCGTGCGCGCCTGCCCAACGGATGTATTAGAAATGATACCTTGGGACGGGTGTAAAGCTAAGCAAATTGCTTCTGCTCCAAGAACAGAGGACTGTGTCGGTTGTAAGAGATGTGAATCCGCCTGTCCGACAGATTTCTTGAGTGTTCGAGTTTATTTATGGCATGAAACAACTCGAAGTATGGGTCTGGCTTATTAATACGTTCCAGAAAACCCTACTTGAATACATTTGATTTTTTTACCTTTACCGACAAAAACCCGCGCTCAAAAACTATTTATTTTGAGCACGGGTTTTTCTGGTCCAAGTTTATCTTGTTTTTACCATGAATAATTTTCCTTGGTTAACGCTAGTTGTAGTTTTGCCAATATTCGCGGGTTCCTTAATTTTCTTTCTCCCTCATAGAGGAAATAAGATAATTCGGTGGTATACTATAGGTATATGCATAATAGAACTCCTTCTAACAACCTATGCATTCGGTTATCGTTTCCAATTGGATGATCCATTAATGCAACTGACAGAGGATTATAAATGGATCGATTTTTTTGATTTTTACTGGAGATTGGGAATAGATGGAATTTCTATAGGACCCATTTTACTGACAGGATTTATCACAACTTTAGCTACTTTAGCGGCTCGGCCGATTACTCGAGATTCCCGACTATTCCATTTTCTGATGTTAGCAATGTATAGCGGTCAAATAGGACCATTTTCTTCTCGAGACCTTTTACTTTTTTTCATCATGTGGGAGTTAGAATTAATTCCAGTTTATCTACTTCTATCCATGTGGGGGGGAAAGAAACGTTTGTATTCAGCTACAAAATTTATTTTGTACACTGCAGGAAGTTCCGTTTTTTTATTAATGGGAGTTTTGGGTATTGGTTTATATGGTTCCAATGAACCAACATTAAATTTTGAAACATCAGCTAATCAATCGTATCCTGTAGCACTGGAAATAATATTCTATATTGGATTTCTTATTGCTTTTGCTGTCAAATCACCGATCATACCCTTACATACATGGTTACCAGACACCCATGGAGAGGCACATTACAGTACTTGTATGCTTTTAGCCGGAATCTTATTAAAAATGGGAGCGTATGGATTGGTTCGGATCAATATGGAATTATTACCCCACGCCCATTCTATATTCTCTCCCTGGTTGATTATAGTAGGCACAATTCAAATAATCTATGCAGCTTCAACATCTCTCGGTCAGCGTAATTTAAAAAAAAGAATAGCCTACTCTTCTGTATCTCATATGGGTTTCATAATTATAGGAATTGGTTCTATAAGCGATACAGGACTCAACGGAGCCATTTTACAAATAATCTCTCACGGATTTATTGGCGCTGCGCTTTTTTTCTTGGCCGGAACGAGTTATGATAGAATACGTCTTGTTTATCTCGACGAAATGGGCGGAATGGCTATCGCAATTCCAAAAATATTCACGACTTTCAGTATCTTATCAATGGCTTCTCTTGCATTACCGGGCATGAGCGGTTTTGTTGCCGAATTGTTAGTTTTTTTTGGAATACTTACTAGTCAAAAATATCTTTTAATGACAAAAATATTAATTACTTTTGTAATGGCAATTGGAATGATATTAACTCCTATTTATTCATTATCTATGTTACGCCAGATGTTCTATGGATACAAGCTTTTTAATGCCCCAAACTCTTATTTTTTTGATTCTGGACCGCGAGAATTATTTGTTTCGATCTCTATCCTTTTACCTGTAATAGGTATTGGTGTTTATCCCGATTTCGTTTTATCATTATCAGTTGACAAGGTCGAAGCTATTATATCCAATTATTTTTTTCGATAGTTTTTGTGAGTAAACCAAAAAATGAAACTGAAATCCCATGATTTTAAAAATGGTTGATTGTACAATAAAAAAATGAGTCTTTTATATTCTTTTCTTTTAAGTAAAATAAAAAAATTGGAATTCTATTATAACTAGATATCTTTTGAATTTGTGAGAACCATTTGAATCAAGTAATGGAAATGATTCAAATGGTTCTTGATTGTTTACATGAAGTTTTCGTATATATACCTGTATGCCGTCCTATGTTTATATTCGTCAAGTCTTTTATTCAATTAGATGTTAATGTAAATGAACCATAACTATGCAACCCTATTCCTAATAGATTAACCCCAAAATAGCATATCCAAATTATAAGAAAGCCCATTGAAGCCACAATTGCAGAATTTACACTTTCAAAATTTTTATTTGTTCTAATATGTAAATAAATAGCGAATATGGTCCAAGTAATAAATGCCCAAGTCTCCTTTGGATCCCAATTCCAATATGATCCCCATGCTTCATTAGCCCATACTGCTCCCGAAAGAATACCTACGGTTAAAAGGATAAACCCTAGACTAATAATACGATAACTCCAACGATCCAATTGTTGAATCAATTGATACCTGTAATAATTTTGAGACGAAATAAAAGAAGTGTTTCGTAAGACATTGTTTCTTTCGTTCACGTATTGAATCTCACTAAAGTAAACTGACTCATTTTCTAAATTATTGCTTTTACTAAAAATCCTTATGAATTTTCGAAATGTAATGACTAGAAGAGCTAGTGATAATAATGATCCACACAAAAGAGCTGCATAGCTCAATACCATCATACTTACGTGCATCATTAACCAATGGGATTGGAGAGCGGGTACTAATATCGCGGATTGATGCATTTCAGTTAAAAGACCCGAAGTAGCAAAACCTTGAGTAAAAATAGCACTTGGCGCGGTTATTGCGCTTAAATGGTTTTTATGTTTTTTAAAATACGGAATAATATGAATAATGGAAAAACTCCACGAAAGAAAAATTAATGATTCATATAAATCACTTAATGGTAAATGCCTCAAATACATCCAACGAGTAACTAATAATCCTGTTATGCAGAAAAAAGTAGCTATCATCCCCTTTTCTGACGAATCATCTAGTCCTACGATTTCATCGACTAATAAAATTATCAAATGAATTGTAATTACAATTGAAACGATCGAAAAGGATATATGAGTTAATATATGCTCTAAAGTTGAAAATATCATAAAAATTATTAAATTAATAAGGGCGTCCCTCAATTATAGGAATTGAAATCGGGAATTGAATTCATTATAGGACTTACTCTTTTAGAAGATGCCATGCCGCCACTCGGACTCGAACCGAGATGCTCTAGCACTGCTTCCTAAGAGCAGCGTGTCTACCGATTTCACCATAGCGGCTTATTCGAAATCATAATAACCTATTTTTATTCAATCGTCGAGCTTGAAGGAGTTAATTCAATCCAATATTTTTTTTTAGGAAACCATTCAAATTGATGAATAAAAACTTGTTTAAAAATTAGGGATTAAAACGTTTTCGTTAACGTTAATAATATTGATTTTTCTTATTATTATCTTTTTATTTAGTTATTTAGTATTTTAGGATGTCAATTTTATTTAACTGAACTAACAATGTATTTTTTCGTAGGCTATTACTTTATGCTCTCCTAAAACTAAAATGTAACAGTTGTAACTAGATAATTTTTACTTCAATCCCTGGATATAAGTAAAAAAAATGTTCTGCCTCGTTTGCATTTTTTAATGATTAATTTCTTTTATCATTTATTTTATTAATCTAAAATAAAAAATTCATTTTATCGATTAATAAAAAAATAGAATTTTTATATAACACAATTTCAGCGATACACTCAAAAGATTTATGTAAATATTTGCATAGTTAGGTTGCGTTAGGATTTTTTGTTGTGTAGAGAATTTGCGTTAAGATTTAGCAAACCCATTAAGTTAGGTATTTGGGATGGTCGTATCAATCATATAAAAAAATTTCGTATAGAAATTGTACCGTACTTCAAAATATTTTCTAAATTTTTTAATTAATATATATATTATATCTTGATCGATCTTCCAATCGAAACATAGGATCTAAAATAGATCACTCAAAATTGGCGCATTCGTCATATAACTACCTAAATCATATAACTACCTAAAAATGTAAACGGGGCTTTTATTAATTTAATTGGGTTTAAGGAATTTATATAGTGATAATAATTTCTAAAACCCAAAATAATGGTTTAAAAGATTATAAAAAACATTTTAAACTTAATCAATTAGTTTCAACGACCTCTTCTTTATAATATAAAATCAAAAATATAACTAAAAAAAAATTCTTTTTATTATTGAGATTGAGTAAGGGCGATGGGGAAAGTGATAATCCCCATCCGGAAAATGATAAAACATACTAAAATGAAAGGCGAAACCTTGCGCTTGCGTTTACCCTTTTTTCAAACAAAAAAGTACCATTCATTTTTAGAATTCAGTAGACAACAGAATTCTTATCTATATCAGAAACGAAAGAAACATTTGGCTTCAAATTAAAGTAAAACAAATTCAATTTTATATTCGTTTTAAATTAAAACATTATGAGACTAATTCTTTTTTATTTATTTTTTTTTTAATGTATATTGTTTATATTGTAATTTATCTTATATATTAATATTTATTCTTTTACTATACTATATATGATGTTAATATTAATTATAATTGATAAATATTATTTATCATTTTTATAACTTATAAATCTTATAAATAAACTATAAACAAAATTATATCACTTTATTAGTTATTAGAACGATTCAGATTATTTATTTGTTACACAAAAAAAACTTTTTGAACTCCCGGTAGAAAGAGATTTCGCTAACGAAAAAGCTTTCAATGCTGCCCTATATCCCTTCCTTTTCCAAATATTTTTACGAATACGTTTTTTTGAAATAGAGGTGCGCTTTTTTGGAACTGCCATTAAAAAGTTATAATAGGTTTTTCGGTTGGATGTGAAAGACATCTATTGTTCAAAATCAATTGTTCTTTACTATTCTCTATCTATTTTTTCTCTAAATTAGACTCAAAAAAAAAGGGGGGGTTAAAAATCACATAAAATATTAATAAGAATGATAAGGTACACTATGCCAAATAGATTGAAGTTGATNNAAWAAAAAAAAATAMATACAAAAAAAAGAAAAGATTGTCCGTTTCGTTTTCTTTCTATTTTCGTCGTGTTCCATTTATACATGTAATAAAAAAATCTAAAAGTTTAATAAACCAACCCTTCTCCCGCTTAATTAAAAAAAAAAAAACTTTAATAATTTTTTCTATTATATTAATTAATTTAATATTAATTTAATTGTTCAAGCTCGAAGAAAGAGTCCACAAAATTTGAATTATCAAATGAGACTAGTAGTTAATCTGTTAAAGGATACAAAATACATAATTTAAAGGCATTTTATTTGCCCCCTTTTTTTTTTCCGTAAAATTAAAGTGTTGGATATCATAGCATTTCCTACAAATAGCTTTTATTGTAATGGAAGACAAAGAATTAGTTACAAAACAAATTGGTTAATGATTCTAAATAACCGAATTACAATAAATAGTTTTAGTTATGGGCTTTATGATTCATATCAAATACTGTTTTTGGTATAATTATTTATCCTTGTTCTATAGATATAAAAAAATTATTGTAATACGTAATAATTAAAATGAAAATTCTAATTTTCATTTTTTATCTTCATAAAATTTTATTTAAAAATTTGAATTTAATATTAACAATTCAGTATTAATAAAATTAAATACGTATTTATTTTTCACTAGTGACTTATTTATATCATTTGACCAATTAGAACCTCTTGATTTTAAATATTTGAAGTAGTTTGGAAAGATTCAGAATAATTAAGGCTAGAAAATTCTATTTAAGTTTTATTTTATATATCTTAATTTTTTTTTATTAACCGACCCCTTTCAAAAGAAAAGAAATAAGAACCGGTGACTCAGAAACAATTAATTAAGATAAATTTTTTTTTTTTTTTTTTTTATGGAATATACATATCAATATTCATGGATTATACCTTTCATTCCACTTCCAGTTCCTATCTTAATTGGAACAGGACTTCTACTTTTTCCAACGGCAACAAAAAATCTTCGCCGTATGTGGGCTTTTCCTAGTGTTTTATTATTAAGTATAGTTATGGTTTTTTCAGCCCTTTTTTCTATTCAGCAAATAAATAATAATTCTGTCTATCAATATGTATGGTCTTGGACCATCAATAATGATTTTTCTTTAGAATTTGGCTGCTTGGTTGATCCACTTACTTCTATTATGTCGATATTAATCACTACTGTTGGAATTATGGTTCTTATTTATAGTGACAATTATATGTCTCATGATCGGGGATATTTGAGATTTTTTGCTTATATGAGTTTTTCCAATACTTCAATGTTGGGATTAGTTACTAGTTCTAATTTGATACAAATTTATATTTTTTGGGAATTAGTTGGAGTGTGTTCTTATCTATTAATAGGTTTTTGGTTCACACGACCCAGTGCCGCTAATGCTTGTCAAAAAGCGTTTGTAACTAATCGTGTCGGGGATTTTGGTTTATTATTAGGAATTTTGGGTTTTTATTGGATAACAGGTACTTTCGAATTTCGGGATTTGTTTGAAATATTCAATAACTTGGTTTATAATAATGAAGTTAATTTTTTATTTGTTACTTTATGCGCCTCCCTATTATTTACCGGCGCTGTTGCTAAATCCGCCCAATTTCCCCTTCATGTATGGTTACCTGATGCCATGGAAGGGCCTACCCCCATTTCGGCTCTTATACATGCCGCTACTATGGTAGCAGCAGGAATTTTTCTTGTAGCTCGGCTTCTTCCTCTTTTCATAGTTATACCTTACATTCTAAATCTAATAGCTTTGATAGGTATAATAACATTATTTTTAGGAGCCACTTTAGCTCTTGCTCAAAAAGATATTAAGAAAAGCTTAGCTTATTCTACAATGTCTCAATTGGGTTATATGATGTTAGCTCTAGGTATGGGGTCTTATCGAGCTGCTTTATTTCATTTGATTACTCATGCTTATTCGAAGGCATTGTTGTTCTTAGGATCTGGATCAATTATTCATGCGATGGAAGCTATTGTTGGATATTCTCCAGATAAAAGTCAGAATATGGTTCTTATGGGCGGTTTAAGAAAACATGTACCAATTACAAAAACTGCTTTTTTATTGGGTACACTTTCTCTTTCTGG